TTTTCGCCATGCATAAACTAAACCAAGAATTAGGATAAGCACGAAAATTAAAGCTTCTATAAAAGCAGATACCCCCAGTACATCGAAACTCATCGCCCACGGATACAGAAAAACTGTTTCAACATCAAAAACAACAAAAACTAGAGCAAACATATAATAACGGATTCTAAATTGTAACCAAGCATCCCCGATTGGTTCTATACCGGATTCATAACTAGAAAGTTTCTCCGGCCCCTTCCGAATTGGAGATAAAACGCCGGAAATTAGAAATGCCAAAACAGGAATAGCACTTGATATTATTAAAAAAGCCCAGAAAATATCATATTCGTAAAGCAGAAACATAGACGAACTCCTATGAATGTGGAAAAAATACCCGCTCAATCAATTCCAATCGGAGTGGATTGGGCAAGGGATATAGAACTCTTGAGTCAAAACAAAAATTCAGGTTAATCGAATCATTTATTTTCGTTTGGTTGCTGCGGTAGACGTCTCATTTTAAGATTTATTGATTGTAATCTTATTTTCAGTACACTTATTACTTAATATTTCCATGTTTCTATTACTAATAGTTTATAATATTAATAATATAATATTAATATGATTAATAACTAGTAATTTTTTTTATTTCTGCTTATGAAATTTTGTTTATGTTTTATTTATAAATTATAAAAAAAAAAAAAAAATTTAGAAAAATTTATTCGTTTTTAAAATTCTGACGTATCAAAAAATCCAGTAAGACTTTACCATACCCATCTTACTTAGTATTAGATAGATTTAATTTGGGTTGAATTTAATTAAATTTCTGTTTTTATCTTTAAACAGGGTCGTGTCAGAAAAAAGGTAACCAAGGTTGAGTGGGAATACAAAAAAATAAAGTATTATGAACTTTTTGATTGTAGCCAGTGAACGAGGAAAATTCATATAAAAAAATCTACTTACGACTATGAAAATTAATGAATAAAAAAAGTTTATTATAAATTATAAGTATCTATCGAGATATAGCGATAGATAGATAGTGATTGGATCCATTGAAATAAAATTCGGTTTTACGTTTTATTCTGAACGATCCCCAGGACTGGTGGTTTATGGTATGGGAATTTTTTTTATGAACCAAGCAATTGAAAGTAACCAGTTAGAAATAAAGAATACAATAATTAAGTAAAAAAATTATCCAATTATTTTGATTTGAATGTCATTTATTAGAATAAATTTCGTAGTTAGGGCTATACGGACTCGAACCGTAGACCTGCTCGGTAAAAGAGTTCGAACTTATTATTATCAAAATGATTCGAACTCTTTCAAAGACCCAACATGCATTTTTTTTGCATTGGGCTCTTTCATTAACTGATATAAAGATCAGTTAGTCTACCATATTTTTTCTTAAAAAAAAAGATAAGAAATGGTTCCAAGTACTCTGATTTATTATTTTAAAAATCTAATACAATACAGAAGAACTACCAAAGTGTTTCAAAGAAGGGTTCTCTTGACGTAGGTTTGCTTTTGGTCTAGATCAACTTAAACTTAAGTTAAATATAGTCTCTAACATCCTGATTAAAAAATCAAACATGAAACTTGATACACCTTAAGGTTCATAGGACGAAAAGAGCGTTTTTGAGTTCCTTATACTCATTCTGCCTAGCATTGAGTAGACTGGGTATTCACCCTATCAATATCTCAAATCAATGATGGGTTCTATTCATTCCCTACCTAACGGGGTACTTTAATAGGACCTAATGTCAGGCTATTGTTCTCCTCTTTTTTTCCTAAAAAAAAGTCATGGAGTAAGACATCGATTTATTAATAAGATCAATCAATTAGTTTGATTGCGTGATGGACTCCTCTGAAAAACTTTGGCGCACGTGTAAACGAGGTGCTCTACCTAACTGAGCTATAGCCCTTGTGTTTGTGATACACATTTTATCTTATCATGTAGATAATTTCTTGTCAAGATTAATATTACATGATCGAACATTATATCTCTTTGATCTCGTTGCTTATTGGTATTGCTTAGAAATAATATTGGATTTATAATCCTATCGATGTGATAGGTATCCCTATTCCTTCTCTTTACGATGATAAAAAACCTACTTAACTCAGTGGTTAGAGTATTGCTTTCATACGGCAGGAGTCATTGGTTCAAATCCAATAGTAGGTATAACTTATTAGACACCATGATCAATGGTGTCTAATAAGTTTTTGTAACCAGCTTTTTTTTATTGTTTTTCTCGCTTTTCGATCATATTTTTTTTTATACGTTATTTTTTTTGGCACGTCAGCTAGTTACAAAATCAAATCGTATTGAGAGCCTCGACTCGTGTCCGAGCTCGTCTGAGAGCTAGATTTGCCTCAATTGTTTGTCTCTTGCCTTCAGCTTTTCTCAAGTTAGCTTCTGCTATTTCAAGAGTTTGCTGAGCTTCTTGTGGATCAATGTCACTATTCTTCTCTGCATCATTTACTAAAATAGTGATTTCATTATTGCCTATTCTAGCAAAACCGCCCATCAGAGCCATCGTTAACCATTGGTTATTAAGGCGTATTTTCAAAATACCTATATCAACAGCTGTGGCAATCGGCGCGTGATTTGGTAATACGCCAATTTGTCCACTATTAGTAGATAAAATGATTTCTTTTACTTCTGAATCCCAAACAATTCGATTCGGAGTCAGTACACAAAGATTTAAGGTCATTTCTTCAATTTACTCTCCATTTCTAAGTTCGTAGCCTTCGCAGTAGCTTCATCGATGTTACCCACTAAGTAAAAGGCCTGTTCAGGAAGAGAATCAAATTCTCCAGAAAGGATCAATTTAAACCCTCTAATTGTTTCCGCTAGACCAACATATTTTCCCGGAGAACCTGTAAATACTTCTGCTACAAAAAAAGGTTGTGATAAGAAACGCTCAATTTTTCGTGCTCTTGCTACGGTTAAGCGATCCTCTTCGGATAATTCGTCCAACCCCAGGATAGCTATAATGTCCTGAAGCTCCTTGTAACGTTGTAAAGTTTGCTTGACTTGTTGCGCAGTTTCATAATGTTCCTCACCAACGATTCGAGGTTGTAGCATAGTTGACGTTGAATCTAAAGGATCTACCGCCGGATAGATACCTTTGGCAGCTAATCCTCTTGATAGTACGGTAGTCGCATCTAAATGTGCAAATGTGGTGGCAGGAGCGGGGTCAGTCAAATCGTCCGCAGGTACATAAACTGCTTGAATAGAGGTTATGGACCCTTTTTTCGTAGAAGTAATTCTTTCTTGTAAAGAACCCATCTCGGTACTAAGGGTGGGTTGATAACCCACAGCAGAAGGCATTCTACCCAATAAGGCGGATACCTCGGATCCTGCTTGTACGAAACGGAATATATTGTCGATAAATAGAAGCACGTCTTGCTCATTAACATCTCGGAAATATTCTGCCATAGTTAAGGCAGTCAGACCAACTCTCATACGAGCTCCCGGCGGTTCATTCATCTGACCGTAGACTAGGGCCACTTTTGATTCCGCAAGATTTTGTTCATTAATGACTCCAGATTCTTTCATTTCCATGTAAAGATCATTTCCTTCACGAGTCCGTTCGCCTACTCCACCAAAAACGGATACACCACCATGAGCTTTGGCAATGTTGTTGATCAATTCCATAATAAGTACTGTTTTACCCACGCCAGCCCCACCGAATAGTCCGATTTTTCCCCCACGACGATAAGGAGCCAAAAGATCTACTACTTTAATTCCTGTTTCAAAAATAGATAATTTTGTATCTAATTGTATAAAAGCAGGCGCAGATTTATGGATAGGAGATGTTGTGCGAGTATCGACAGGACCTAAATTATCAACAGGTTCCCCAAGCACGTTGAAAATTCGTCCTAGAGTCGCTCCGCCAACTGGAACACTTAGAGGATTTCCCATATCAACAACGTCCATTCCTCTCTTTAAACCCTCTGTCGCACTCATAGCTACAGCTCTAACTCGATTATTTCCTAATAATTGCTGTACTTCACAAGTCACATTAATTTCTTGACCAAGAGTATCTCGACCCTTAACCACCAGAGCATTGTAAATATTAGGCATCTTGCCCGGGGGAAAGGCTACATCCAGTACCGGGCCAATGATTTGGGCGATACGTCCCAGGTTGTTTTTTTCACGTCTCGAAACCTCTGGATCCGAAGTAGTAGGATTTATTCTCATAATAAAAAAAATGTTAAATTTTGTTGCGAAATTTTTCGAATACAGAAAAAATCTTCGATAGCAAGTTGATCGGTTAATTCAATAATAAATGGGAGTAAGCACTCGATTTCGTTGGTACCACCCAAGCGAATGTGCAATTAAATTTTTTACTTATTAAATTTCAACGAAGGAATAGTAATTTTCAAGCTCAACTAACCGAAACCTAGTAAAAAAAAAAAAAAAAGATGAATAAAAAATAAAAATTTTGCGTAAAGTCTTTGATTTATTTATCATAACAGGCAAGACTTTGTTTTATCTAGCGAATTCGAAACGGAACTCTATTTATGATTCATTATTTCGATCTCATTAGCCTTTTTTTTTCGTATTTTCATTTTAGCATATCCGGTTATACGTCCCATCTATTCATTCCTTTCTCAACCCCCCCTTATTTTTCATTTTCATGGATGAATTCCGCATATTGTCATATCTAGGATTTACATATACAACATATATTACTGTCAAGAGTGATTTTATTATTATTATTTTAATATTAAATATTTCGATTTATAAAAAGTCAAAGATTCAAAACTTGAAAAACAAGTATTAGGTTGCGCTATACATATGAAAGAATATACAATAATGATGTATTTGGCGAATCAAATATCATGGTCTAATAAAGAATAATTCTGATTAGTTGATAATTTTGTGAAAGATTCCTGTGAAAAAGGTTAATTAAATCTATTCCTAATTTATGTCGAGTAGACCTTGTTGTTTTGTTTTATTACAAGAATTCTAAATTCATGACTTGTAGGGAGGGACTTATGTCACCACAAACAGAGAC